TCAATATCCGGCTTTTTTTATATATTTTTGTATATATATATTATTTATAATATTATTTATAGGAAGTGAAAACTCCGTTTTACGATTTGTTTTGTAGAGATTTAATTTCTCCTATCCATTTTTTATTCCTAGTTGCAAGTTAACACGACATAATAGATCGGTGACCGGACATTTAGAGAAAAGGGGGCGGGAGATTCTCAATCATGGAAAAATCGATAGAGAAAAAGCCGGCTATCGGAATCGAACCGATGACCATCGCATTACAAATGCGATGCTCTAACCTCTGAGCTAAGCGGGCTCGCCTAATGGAAATAATAAATAAAATTCTATTCTAGTAATAAAATGACTAATTAGAATTTTCAATTTATTACTTATTATTATTTTTATTATTTCTATTTTTTTTTTTTGAGCTTTTGTATTTTATTTCGATTATATTAATGAATTTCGATTATTGTAAATAATCGAAATTCAATGAATAATAAGGAAGTAAGCTAATACGTAAGATTTCCCATATTATTAATGAGAGTTTCAAATTTTTTATTATCGTTAAAAAGAATTCTTTTTAGAGCAGTTCTAACAAATTATGCTAATTACTAATTATAGGATTTATATAATTACAGAATTCTAAATTCTAGCTGATCGATCCTAAGAAAACGATAAGTATAAATATAAAGATACAATCCAAATTATACTGAGACATTCCTCCAGTTTCATTCGCAAAAGGAGTATATAAGACGAAAAAAAAAAAGAAGAACGAATATCGACCGTTCTAGTATTCTAAATCTTGCTGTAAAAAAAAAGGGGGGGGGGGATACATTCATATATATGTGGGATCTACCTATCATATTGAATTGCAGATATATAAATGATAGAATCATTTCTGATTTAAATATGGTTCATCAAATACCATAGAGATGAAATAGAGATGAAATGGCGGAAAATGGTGAAAAAAAGCGGCATACACTTTTCGATATAGGAATCATTATCTAATGAATTCAACGGTTCCAAGATAAATAAAATAGGTGAATGGAATTACGACTAGATCCTAGTCTCAAAACAAAAGGGGATATGGCGAAATTGGTAGACGCTACGGACTTGATTGGATTGAGCCTTGGCATGGAAACCTGCTAAGTGATAACTTCCAAATTCAGGGAAACCCTGGAAAAAAAAGGGGGCAATCCTGAGCCAAATCTTGATTTTGAGAAATCAAGGGTTTAGGTTTAGTTTCTAAAATCAAACTAGAATAAAAAAAGATAGGTGCAGAGACTCAATGGAAGCTGTTCTAACGAATGGAGTTGACTACGTTGCGTTGATCGCTGGAATTCCTCTATGGAAATTAAAGAAAGGATGGCCCACATATATTTTATACATATACTTTATATATATATATACTGACATATCGATCGATTAATCATGACCCGAATCCATATTATATATTATATAAAATATATATGAAAAAGGAAGAGTTATTGTGAATCCATTCCAATCGAAGTTAAGGGAAGAATCGAATATTCAGTGATCAAATCATTCATTCCAAAGTCTAATAGATCTTTTGAAAAAGGATTCATAGGACGAGAATAAAGAGAGAGTCCCATTATACATGTCAATACCGACAACAATGAAATTTATAGTAAGAGGAAAATCCGTCGACCTTAGAAATCGTGAGGGTTCAAGTCCCTCTATCCCCAACGAAAAGCCCATTTTACTTACTAACAATGTTTTATCCTCCTTTTTTTCATCAGCGGTTCAAATAAAATTCACTATGTTTCTCATTCACTATACTCTTTCACAAATTGATATGAACAAAGAAATCTTTGGATCTTGATCTTATCCCAAGATCCAAGTGTTTTGTATATCTACGATACCTCTACAAATGAACATATATGGGCATCTCCATTATTGAATCATTCACAATTCATATCATTATCTTTACCTTACCGAAGAAAGTATTTTTTTTAGATCTAAGAATAATAAATTCGGGGGCTGGGTATGATTTTTGAATACCATTTTCATCCCTTTAATTGACATAGATACAAGTACTCTACTAGTATGATGCACGGAAAATGGTCGGGATAGCTCAGTTGGTAGAGCAGAGGACTGAAAATCCTCGTGTCACCAGTTCAAATCTGGTTCCTGACACGCGAATAATGTATTGAGAATTATTCATACAAGCGGGATACATATTCGTTTTTTCTAATAGTATAGAGCATACGTGATATATATATATATCATGTATTCATCTAGGTATATAGATAGTGTATGAATATATACCTCCCCCTTTTGAGAGTGATAAAAAATAATATATGTATGGTAAAAAAAATGGGATTATGTTCCCCTTTCTTTTTGTTTCTTCTTTCTGTACTTTTTTTCACTCAAAAAACATGTTAAGTCTTCAATAAATAAGTTGGTTAAAAACTTAAAAGTCTAGAAGAGTTGAAGGATAGGAATAGACAAGATACATTTCGGACACAGCACAACAAAAATCCGATCCCTTTTCATT